CTGTCTTTTTCCACTTCGCTTGTATTGTTTGTTGGTGGGGTTTTGTAGTTAATGGAAACGGACGGGTTAGATTATACTTCATTTGATGGTTCTACAAGGAAGACCTAAGGTAGGTTATAGAAAAGAAAGAACAGAAAAGAAGGATAAATAAAGGAATTTTTGATTGGTCCGGGAATCCTATCTTGGATTCGGTATGGATAAAAGATCTTCATATGTTATATACTATTAATTCTCCACGACTAATTAATTTAATAGCTCAGATATTGTTATTCATGATATTGATCCGATTGAATATCATCGATAGGTAATGCATTCATTGAATTGACAGGTGAAAGATTTATCATCTCTATGGGATTAAATCCCGAGTTATTGTATTGTGAAATAAAAAAAAACGATGAGATTATGGAAGTAAATATTCTTGCATTTATTGCTACTGCACTGTTCATTTTAGTTCCTACTGCTTTTCTACTTATAATTTACGTAAAAACAGTAAGTCAAAATAATTAATTAATTACTTTAAATGAAACTCGACTTCTGAATTCTTTGAAGAAATCAAAAGAAAAGTGTTCTATTTTTGCTGAAATCAAGGGGCTATAATCGGCGATATTCTATGAGATCCGAGAGTATGGTAAGTAAGAAATTTCTTTCTTACTTACCATACTCTCTATTAGTGTTATAGTAGTGTATAAAGTTGTACTTGACTTTCTAATAAAAAGGGTATGCTATATTAGCTTCTATCTTCAATTCAATATATGTAGTTATTAATCCATATTTGGAATTGACGTAGGACCCAATCTTTTCTTTCATACATTTATATATATATATATTTATATTCCAATTCCAATGAATCTGAAAACTTCCAATGAATCTGAAATAATTGTTTTACTGTTATAGAATACATTTCTCCACTAGAATCTAATGGAATTTCGAAATGAAGATATTTTTATTTGAAAATTATTTCAATTTAAATAAAGAATGCGTTGCAGAACGATCTATAAAACAATTGATACCTTTTCATTTCTCAACTAAATTAGGAGTGCTTCTAAAGTCCACTTCTTCCCCATACTACGAGTGAAAGGGAAAAAGTAAAGACTACCATTAAAGCAGCCCAAGCGAGACTTACTATATCCATGTGAATTATGTCCCTTATCTCTATGATAGAATTATTCCATTATTGCTCACTAATAATAGTAGAATGAATGGTCCAGAGTCAAAAAGGGATTCTGGGCGAACACTATTGATGAATCAATCAAATAAATGGATTTTAAAAATTCCTATATTATTTATAATCCGTACCCTTTCCCGATTGTCTCTCTGAAGGAGTTGGGATATAGTATATTATACTCTTGACGAGGGGTAAAAATTGTTTTGGGCTTTTTTTTTTATTTTCTATAAAAGGTAAATTCTCTATCCAATCTCAATCTAATAGTGATTGAATGCCTGAACACTCAGAGATTCTCGCGAGTCTATATATGTAGATTACAGTATAGAAAGTACTTTCCCAACTAGTAGTGGAATTCTCGGCCGGTTATCCAATGTACTTCAAGACCCAATCAATAGACATTACATTAGCAGTAGAAGAGAATCTGGAAGTCTTGCTTCGACCATTATAATCTTTCTTTGAATTTTAGATTCAAAGATTTCCAATCTTTTACAAAATCCCCAGAACATAAAAAAATAGCGGAACAGAATAAGAGATTTCGATTCGTTTGTTGATGAGGCGGCACCCGGATTTGAACTGGGGAAAAAGGATTTGCAGTCCCCCGCCTTACCACTCGGCCATGCCGCCAAAACGATACACAATAGGATAAAAATTTCCCTTTTTGAGTTGGATTAGTAAACTTGAGTTTATTGTACTTGCATCCCTTTTTAATCCTTTTTTCTAAATTTAGAAAAATTAGAAAAGAAACCGTTTTTCCCCTTTTGATTGTATTTGATCTGCCCCTTCGATTGATTGTATAGTATCTCAAAACACACAAACTTCCACTCACTTTGATATTGAAAAATCAAATGTATATTTTCACTCAAAAAGCCTAAATTTATGGGAACCATTAACTATTTATTGACTGACAATTCGTGAATTATTCTTGGATTTGAATATAAATTTTGGTTTGCCTAATGACATAAGAATAAGCAAAAATTTATACATACTTAATTGATTTTTTTAATCAAAAATCCTTCTCAATTTCCATTATAACAAAAATTATAGGTATATGTAAACCCCAGAACGGATATTCTTATACAGATACCAAATTGGCTATTATAGTATGTTGCCTATAAATAAAGGGAATTCGTTGGAACAAAAAAAGGCCTGGCTGGGTATTGACCGGGCCAGGCCCAAAAGGCACTTCGAACAAAATAAAAGAAAGAAGGTGTTCTTTATTTATCTTTCTATTTGGATCTTTCGAGCATCTAAATTGAATTGCTAATTATATAATAACGATAAAGAATGTGAAAGAAATACTTTCTTTAATCCTTACTTGATGTGTAATGTAACATAGTAATTATCTTTTTCAATTGGGAGAGATGGCTGAGTGGACGAAAGCGGCGGATTGCTAATCCGTTGTACGAGTTATTCGTACCGAGGGTTCGAATCCCTCTCTTTCCGTTTCCGTTGATGAGTTTCCATTTTTTCTTTCAAATTTTGCAAACCCCTTTTTATTTTTTCCTTGTTAAATGTGTGGAATAGCTAAAAAAAATCTTAAGAAAATTATAAAATCAAGCAATAAAAACAAACAAATTATTCTTCACGTCCAGGATTACGTCCTGGATCATTGGATAGGAATCCAAAGATGAAGAGAGAAACAAAGAATATTACTACTGTATAAACGAAAAGTTTGAGAGTAAGCATTACACAACCTCCAAGATCATTTTTTGAAAAAGAAAAACGAGAAAAGACAATAGATCCTCCATTTTTATATCACATATCCTATTTTGACACCAAGAAAAGAATTCTAGAAATAGAAAAGAATGTTCAGAAATTCAAATGAAGTTGAAATTTGTAATAAGAGTCTTTGATTACCACAAATCACTTTCATACCCAAATTAGATATTGTAAGGGACCCGAAGCTAATAAGGTATTTCGCCGTAAAAAGGATTAAAATCAGGAAATAGGGCGTCTCGTGGCTATCCGAGAATTTCAATGTTTGAATCGAAGGTTCATACTGTCAGACTTATTTGATCTTATCAATTGTTATAAGTTTTCTCGAATAAATATGAATTTTCTAGGATAGTATTAAAGATCTTATCGAAAACTTACAGCAGCTTGCCAAACAAAGGCTAAAAGAAAAAAGAACAGGGGTATGACTGGCATAACATCTACGATTGGATTCAAAAAAGCATAGGCTTCGGGCAATTTGGCCAAGAAAAGACTACTCGGATAAAGGGCAGAATTAAGACAGATCAAACTAAAGATATTAAGCATAACAGACATTTTTTTCGTCGAGATAATTGCATTTTGATTGAGTTATTGATATAAGGAAAAATGAAGTAAAGTAAGGTAGACAAAAAATCCTTCTTTTTCCGCTCAATCAAAAATCCTCCGATTCTCAAAGGAGAATAGAAGAAATCATACTTTCATACAATATCTTAATTGAATTATATGTAATGATCAATAAATTCCATTGAATTAATTCTAGAGATACACATGCCAAAATCCTAGCACGAATCTATAATAGATTCTATAAAGAATAAAGATTTTCTATAGTTGGACTGGAATTGACGAACACTTAATACCAATATTATTCTTTAATAGTATAAGTATCCAATAAAAATAGAAATGGGGCGTAGCCAAGCGGTAAGGCAACGGGTTTTGGTCCCGCTATTCGGAGGTTCGAATCCTTCCGTCCCAGAGCATATCCATTGTATTCTAATACTTCTTTTTTGTTCAACAAGGTTCTGTTTCAAGGTTTGGATAGACTTTTTTTATTCTTTGCGGAATCATATCTGACTTTTTCACAAACCAAACTAAATCGAGTTCAAATGACATGCAAAAGTAACTGAACCCTTTTGTGACCCATAGAAAATGGGGCATAGATCACAGTTGGAGAAAGATTACTTAACCTCAGGTTAAAAAAATATGAAAATACATATAAAACGAGGAAGTGCTTAGCCTATAGGTATGTATGGTTATCCTATTTCAGTGACAATAGTGTTTCCATTTTTGTGAAAACTAAATTGCATCCCTAAAATATGAAAATTTAAATATTTAACAATGATATTTCTTTTTATTGTTCGATCTATTTAGCTTATTTGCTTTGCATCATTGACAATTCCATTTGAAAAGAAACAGAGATCTTGCTTTTTTATGATAATAAAAAGGAGTAAAACTTGACTCAAAGAATGATGTAGAAGTAGAAAACTTTTTCAACTATCAAGATTTGTAATGATTCCTTCTAGGTTGGGAAGTTAAAAATGGTCAGTCTATCTTATTGAGTCACTTGAAGAGGCAGAGTCAAATAGAATTTATTTATTTTATTTGTGCGATTTCTGTTAGTTATGTTATTTCTATATTTGGATTTCTTAATTTCTATATTTGGATTTCTTAATATTTCTGTTAGATATTTTTTTGAGATAGAGATTTATAGAAAAATGTTCTATTCAGACAAAAAAAGACGGCATTTTGCTAAAATTTCTTCAGAAAAATCTTTATTATCTGTGTAGATATTCTCTATTAAATATAAATAACTATGTCTCTGTACCGACTGAACCAATGACTATTCATGATTCCATAATTGAATCAATTCCATACTGGTTCCAAATTAGAGAAATGTTATGGTAAAACTTCGTTTAAAACGATGTGGTAGAAAGCAACGTGCGACTTGAAGGACATGATCCGGTGTGGATTCTTATTGTTACATCCACCATTTTATATAGGAATGAAGGTGCTCTTGGCTCGACGTCGTTTGTTCTATTCTACTAGAACCCTTCTTTTTTTATTGGGTTCTAATGTAAATAGTTCATGATGGAGCTCGAGTAGAAAGTATTTATTAATTTCTCAGGGGCAACGATCTAGGGTTAATGCCAATTAATAAATTGGAACAACTTCGTAAGTATATCTTCGATATAGAAATCGAAAGGATTCCATTCCAACAAATTTTCAAAATTGTTGGAACGGCTAAAACTTTTTCGATCGACAGTGTATCGCGCATGAATCAACCTCGGTATGATTCTTTGATAGAAAGAAATCCCAAAAGGGGTATGTTGCTACCATTTTGAAAGGATTAAGAAGCACCGAAGTAATGTCTAAACCCAATGATTTAAAACAAAAATAAAGGATCCCAGAACAAGGAAACACCACTTCAATTGTCTCACGGATCCGAATAAAGAATCCAAATAAATTTTAAACGAGACAAAAACGGTGGGTTAAAGACCACTCAATAAAAAAATATCTTAAAGAAAAATCTTTAATATATTTGAGAATTATTATTATTATTATTATATTATTATTATATTATTATTATATTATATTATTGAACTTGAGTTATGAGTACAAATGATTTTTTTTCAGCAACGCAGCTAAATAAAAATGACTATGAGTTAAATTGAAATTTGAAATTATATTATAGACTAATTCATTTTACAGATTTTCTATTTATTCTAATTTTATTTTATCCATAGACAAAACATCATTTTTTCTCGAGCCGTACGAGGAGAAAACTTCCTATACGGTTCTAGGGGGGGGGGGGGTTCTTTTTCATCTACATCTATCCCGATGAGCCGTCTATCGAATCGTTGCAATTGATGTTCGATCCCGAAGAGAAGGAAGAGATCTTCAGAAAGTGGGTTTTTATGATCCGATCAAGAATCAAACTTATTTAAACGTTCCCGCTATTCTCTATTTCCTTGAAAAAGGTGCTCAACCTACAGGAACTGTTCAGGATATTTTAAAAAAGGCAGAGGTTTTGCCCTAATCAAATGAAATTCAATTAAATTAAGGAAATAAAAAATAAGGGTAGGATAATGATTTCTATATCATTTTGGATATCTTTTCTATACTATGTTTTTTTATTTCCTTCTTTTCTTCTTCTATTCGTATCTAGTTATCATTGTTTTTATAGAATCCTTTTTGATAGAATCTTTTTTGATAGAATCCTTTTCTAAGGAAACCCTTATTTGATTCATCCTCACAAAATAGAAATATTTTGGCATTACCTGCAATTGGATGGTTTTCATTCGACCTCTAATATCAAGTAAGAAACAAGGAATCGAAGTTCTTTATTCTATATGGATTCAATACACTCTTGATTGCATAAATACTTTTTCTACTTCTTCTTTGTTTATTCTCCATCTAAACTAAAATTTTTAGTATATATGTATATGCAGTGCCAATCCAACACAAGTCCCTTTTTTACTATTCTTTCAATTTAAGTTCTTGTTTTTTTTCCATCGTATTCCTTTCTTAACGTTTATATTGACAACATTGTATCGAACAAATATAATTCATCGTGATAAGCAGTTCTATTTATTTCCGTCCCATAGGTTTTATTTTTTACCTGTTGATTCAAATGATGGGTTCGTTGGATTTGATACCCGGATTTTTGATTGAAAAAGTGTATAACATAGAAATAGGGGATGGTCTAGCATTTTTTACATTTCTTTATTTATTTTGATATTTATTTTGATTGGGAATTTTTTTTTTTTCATCTAATTTAGTCATTTTTATGTTCCAAATAGATTAGAATTTTTTTATATTTTTTATTTCGTAGATTAATGCTTTGATTTAAGAATTTTTTTTTATTCTGATTGTATCTACATACCCCTTTTTCTATTTGGGTTGCTAACTCAACGGTAGAGTACTCGGCTTTTAAGTGCGGCTAGGATCTTTTACACATTTAGATGAAGCGAGGGATTCGTCCATACCATCGGTAAAGTTTGGAAGACCACGACTGATCCTGAAAGGGAATGAATGGAAAAAATAGCATGTCGTATCAATTAAGAGTTTTGAGAATATTTTATTCTTTCCGGCTCGGTACAAAGCCTTCTTTAATTTATTGAAAGGTAGGAAACTAAAGTCAATTTCAAGTTGGGTCGAATTAATAAATGGATAGGGCCCCAAAGCTTCAATTCATTTCATTTTTTTTAGGGAAAGAAAAAGCAACGAGCTTCCGTTCTTAATTTGAACGATTACCCGATCTAATTAGACGTTAAAAAAATATTAGTGCCCAATACGGGAAGGCTTTCTCCCAGGAATGTATTCTTGATTTTTTAATGAATCCTAAATATTATCATTCTCCATTTCATAATGGAAACGTATGTGTATAAGAAACAGTATATTGATAAAAAATTTCCAAAATCAAAAGAGCGATTAGGTTGAAAAAAGTAAAGGATTTCTAATCATCTTGTTATCCTATAATGAAAACGAACATAAATACTTAAATTTAAATGGAAAAAGAGAGGATAGAGAATCCGTTGATAAGTTTATCTGTATCCGAGGTATCTATTTGGTTTGTACTATAATACCTTGTTTTGACTGTATCGCACTATGTATCATTTATAACC